TTCTACCAGATATGTCTTTTTTATTTCGTTGAAAATCTATTTTACGGTATAGACGTTTATGACCTCCCCCTCTATGCCTTGAGGTAATGATTCCTCTGGCATTACGACCTTTACCACAACGACGCTGTCCAGAGATCAAATTGTTTCGTGGATTGGATTTCACTTGAATTCCAACAGTTGCATTTCGCGTGTTCGGGGTAGAAGTTTTATATAAATGTATCGCCGTGTTATGAAGTATTTTGAGTGAAATTCATTTCTTTTCTTTCTAAGCTAATAGATGGAATAGAATAACCCGCTTGAAGCGTAATAATCATACGTTTGTAATGCATTTTATGCCCTCTAAGGGGTCTCCTTCTTCGACTCTTTCCCGGGATTCGATGACTATTCATAGCTATTACCTTGACACCAAAAAAGAGTTCGACCCAACGCTTTATTTCTGTCCTAGTTGACTTTGATTCGACATTAGAAGTATATTGATTCTTCCTCAATAACCGAACAGTTTTTTCTGTAAATACTGCATATTGAATTTTATCCATAAATCTATTTTCTTCCCTATGAGTTCCAGTTTCGATAAGAATTCTCCCTCTAACTGTTTCTATACTTATGATATGAATATACCATACATAACACATAACGAATTGGTATGGATGATGAGATTCCATTGATACAAAGCCAATTCCAATAGACGTATTGAACATTCCCGTTGTCGTGCATCCAGCAGGAATTGAACCCGCAAATTTGCCAATTATGAGTTGGGCGCTTTAACCATTCAGCCATGGATGCATAAGGGGGATTATCATAGAATAAAGAAAGAAATATTGTAAAAGAAATATCATAAAGAAATATCATAGAAGAAAGAACTATCGTATCGGAGATTACCTAAAGAAATGGAAACCTATTTTCTTTTACTTTATATTCAATATTTATAATGGGGAGGCACTCAAAATGAAGCATAAAATTTCACAACAAGATCCATTTCAACCCTGGATCTTCGAATTGAGAGAGATGTTAAGAGAGGTCAAGAACTCTCACGATTTGTTAGATTCGTGGACCCAAGTCGATTCAGTTAGAACTATCGTTTCTATTTTTTTCGAGCAAGAACGTTTTATGAAACTCTTCGACCCCCTAATTTGGAGGAGTTTACTCTCACGCGATTCACAGGGGTCAAGAAGCAATCGGTATTTCACGATCAAAGGGGCAGTACTGACGATCAAGGGTCTAGTCAAAGGTGCAGTATTGACGACCAAAGGTCTAGTACTGCTTGTAGTAGTGGTCCTTCTCTATCGCATGCATAATCGAGAAATGGTCGAAAGAAAAAATCTATATTTGATGGGGCTTCTGCCTAGGAATTCCTTTGGACCCAGAAATGCTCCATTGGAAAAATCTTTTGGGTCTATCAATAGGTTGATTGTTTCGCTCCTGTATCTTCCAAAAGGGAAAAAGATCTCTGAGAGTTGTTTCATGGATCCGAAAGAGAGTACTTGGGTTCTCCCAATAACTAAAACGAAAAAGTGTATCATGCCTGAATCTAACTGGGGTTCGCGGTGGTGGAGGAACCGGGTCGGAAAAAAGAGGGATTCTATTTGTAAGATATCTAATGAAACCCTGGCTGTAATTGAGATCTCATTCAAAGAGAAAGATATCAAATATCTGGAGTCTTCTTTTGTTTCCTATACGGATGATCGGATCCGCAAGGACCATGATTGGGAATTGTTTGATCGTCTTTCTCCGAGAAATAAGCGAAACATAATCAACTTGAATTCGGGACAGCTATTTGAAATCTTAGTGAAACACTGGATTTGTTATCTTATGTCTTCTTTTCGTGAAAAAAGACCAATTGAAGTGGAGGGTTTCTTCAAACAACAAGGAGCTGGGTCAACTATTCAATCAAATGATATTGAGCATCTTTCCCATCTCTTCTCGAGAAACAAGTGTGGTATTTCTTTGCTGCAAAATTGTATTCAATTTCATATGTGGCAATTCCGCCAAGATCTCTTCGTTAGTTGGAAGAAGAATCCGCACGAATCAGATTTCTTTAGGAAGGTGTCGAGAGAGAATTGGATTTGCTTAGACAATGTGTGGTTGATAAACAAGGATCGGTTTTTTCGCTTGTTTAGCAAGGTATGGAATGTATCGTCAAATATGCAATATGATTCCACAAGATCTAATTTCGTTCAAGTAAGGGATTCTAGCCAATTGAAAGGATCTTTTGATCAATCCATAGATCATTTCGATTCCATTCGTAATAAGGATTCGGAATATCACACATGGATCAATCAAAGAGAGATTCAAAAAGAAGGGTCGATTCTTTGGGATCCTTCCTTTCTTCAAACGGAAGGAGCAGAGATAGAATCAGACCGATTCCCGAAAAGCCTTTCTGGAGATTCCTCAATGTCCCGGCTATTCACGGAACGTGAGAAGCAGATGAATAATCATCCGCTTCCGGAAGAAATCGAAGAATTTCTTGGGAATCCTACAAGATCAATTCGTTCTTTTTTCTCTGACAGATGGTCAGAACTTCATCTGGGTTCGAATCCTACTAAGAGGTCCACCAGAGATCAGAAATTATTGAAGAAACAACAAGATCTTTCTTTTGTCCCATCCCGGCGATCGGAAAAAAAAGAAATCATTGATATATTCAAGATAATTGCGTATTTACAAAATACCGTCACAATTCATCCTATTGCATCAAATCCGGGATGTGATAGGGTTCCGAAGGATGAACCGGATATGGGCAGTTCCAACAAGATTTCATTCTTGAACCAAAATCCATTTTTTGATTTATTTCATCTATTCCATGACCGGAAGAGGGGAGGATACGTGGGGCGCCACGATTTTGAATCAGAAGAGAGATTTCAAGGAGTGGCAGATCTATTCACTCTATCAATAACCGAGCCGGATCTGGTGTATCATAAGGGTTTTGCCTTTTCTATTGATTCCTGCGGATTGGATCAAAAAAAATTCTTGAACGAGGTATTCAACTCCAGGGATGAATCGACAAAGAAATCTTTATTGGTTCTACCTCCTATGTTTTCTGAAGAAAATGAATCTTTTTATCGAAGGATCAGAAAAAAAGGGGTCCAGATCTCCTGCGGGAATGCTTTGGAAGATCCAAAACCAAAAAGAGTGGTATTTGCTATCAACACCATACTGAAGGCATTCAATCAACATAGATTGATCCAAAATCTGATTCCAATCCAATATAGCATCCATGGGTACATAAGAAATGTATCAAATCGATTCTTTTTAATGAATAGATCCGATTGCAACTTCGAATACGGAATTCAAAGGGATCAAATAGGAAATGATACTCTGAATCAGAGAACTCAAAGGAAATTTACGATCAACCAACATTTATCGAATTTGAAAAAGAGTCATAAGAAATGGTTCGATCCTCTTATTTCTCGAAGCGAGAGATCCATGAATCGGGATCCTGATGCATATAGATACAAATGGTCCAATGGGAGCAAGAGTTTCCAGGAGGATTTGGAACATTTCGTTTCTGAGCAGAAGAGCCGTTTTCAAGTAGTCTTCGATCGATTAGGTATTAATCAATATTTGATTGATTGGTCTGAGGTTATCGAAAAAATTGATTGGTCGGAGGTTATCAAAAAAAAAATTGATTGGTCTGAGGTTATCGAAAAAATTGATTGGTATTGGTCGGAATTTTTCGACAAAAAAGATCCTTCTAAGTCACTTCGTTTCCTTTTGTCGAAGTTACTTCCCCTTTTGTCCTATTTGTCCAATTTGTCCAAGTCGCTTCTTTTCTTTTTGTTTAGGTCACTTCCTTTTTTCTTTGTGAGTATCGGGAATAGCCCCATTCATAGGTCCGAGATCCACATCTATGAGTTGAAGGGTCCAACTGATCAACGCTTCAATCAGTTGTTAGAATCAATAGGTCTTCAAATCGTTCATTTGAATAAATTGAAACCCTTCTTATTGGATGATCATGATACTTCCCAAAAATCGAAATTCTTGATCAATGGAGGAAGAGTATCACCGTTTTTGTTCAATAAGATACCGAAGTGGATGATTGACTCATTCCATACTAGAAAAAATCGCAGGAAATCTTTTGAGAAGACCGATTCCTATTTCTCAATGATATCCCACGATCGAGACAATTGGCTGAATCCCGTGAAACCATTTCATAGAAGTTCATTGATATCCTCTTTTTATAAAGCAAATCGACTTCGATTCTTGAATAATCCACATCACTTCTGGTTCTATTGTAACAAAGGATTCCCTTTTTATGTGGAAAGGACCCCTATCAATAATGTTGATCTTACGTATGGACAATTCCTCAATATCTTTTTCATTCGCAACAAAATATTTTCTTTGCACGTCGGTAAAAAAAAAGATGTTTTTTTGGAAAAAGATACTATTTCACCGATCGAGTCACAGGTATCTAAGATATGCATACCTAAGAATTTTCCGCCGAGTGGTGCCGAACCGGATAACTTGGACAAATCTTTTCATTTTCCAATTCGATCCGCTCCATTCGTTCGTAGAGCTCTTTACTCGATCGCAGACATTTTTGGAACACCTCTAAGAGAGGGACAATTAGTCAATTTTGAAAGAATTTATTGTCAAGCTCTTTCAGATATGAATCCATCTGATTCAGAAGGGAAGAACTTGCATCAGTTTCTCAATTTCAATTCAAAGATGGGTTTGATTGACTCTGAGAAATATTTATTACCATCCGAAAAGAGGAAAAAACGGAGTCTTTATCTAAATAAATGCGTTGAGGAAGGGCAGATGTATAGAACCTATAGTGCTTTTTCAACTCTCTCAAATATGTTTCAAACATATATGCCATGGTTCTTTACTTCGACAGGGTACAAATATCTCAATTTCATTCTTTTAGATACTTTCAAAAAAGTATATAATTCAGACCTATTGAGGATAGCGATACTAAGTAGCAGTCAAAAATTGTTATCCCTTTTTGAAGATATTATAGATAGATTAGATATAGATATATCATGGCCAATTCTTCAGAACAAATTGCGGGAGATTCTTCTTCCACAAAGGAATCTGATAAGCGAGATTTCGAGTAAGTGTTTACATAATCTTCTTCTGTCCGAAGAAATGCTTCGTCGAGATAATGAGTCACCCGTTTCATTGATATGGGAATTTCCGGGATCACCAAATGTTCGGGAGTTGCTCTATTCAATCCTTTTCCTTCTTCTTGTTGCTGGATATATCGTTCGTAGACATCTTCTCGTTGTTTCCCGAGCCTCTAGGGAGTTACAGACAGAGTTGGAAAAGATCAAATCTTTGATGATTCCATCATACATGATTGAGTTGCGAAAACTTCTGGATAGGTATCCTACATCTGAACTGAATTCTTTCTGGTTAAAGAATCTCTTTCTAGCTGCTTTAGGATATTTTCTAGAAGAAATACGGGCTTTTGGCGGCAAGATGCTATCGGGTGGTGGTCCCGCTTATGGGGTCAAATCAATACCTTCTAAGAAGAAATATTGGAATATCAATCTCATTGATATCATCGATTTCCTAAGTATCATACCCAATCCCATCAATCGAATCACTTTTTCGAGAAATACGAGACATCTAAGTCGTACAAGTAAAGAGATCTATTCATTACTAAGAAAAAGAAAAAATGTGAACAGTGGTTGGATTGATGATAAGATCGAATCCTGGGTCGCGAATACTGATTCGATTGATGATGCCGAAAGAGAATTCTTGGTTCAGTTCTCCATCTTAAGGAAAGAAAAAAGGATTGATAAAATTCTATGGAGTCTGACTGATAGTGATCATTTATCAAAGAATGGTTCTAGTTATCAAATGATTGAACAACCAGGATCGGTTTACTTACGATACTTAGTTGACATTCATAAAAAGTATCTAATGAATTATGAGTTTCATAGACCCTCTTTAGCAGAAAGACGAGTATTCCTTGCGCATTATCAGACAATCACTTATTCACAAACCTCGTTTGGGGCTAATAGTTTTCATTTCCCATCTCATGGAAAACCCTTTTCACTCCGCTTAGGCCTATCCCCCTCTAGGGGTATTTTAGTGATAGGTTCTATAGGAACTGGACGATCCTATTTGGTCAAATACCTAGCGACAAACTCCTATCTTCCTTTCATTACAGTAGTTCCGAACAAGTTCCTGGATGAAAGGCCTCAATTTTTTGAGGATATTTATGATGATAGTGATGGTGAGGATATTTTTGATAATAGTGGTGCTCATCATACTCATCATAGTGAGGATATTGAGGATATTGATGATAGTGAGGATAGTGAGGATATTGATATTGATGGGGAGCTGCTAACTATGACGAATGAGGAGGTGGATATGGTAGACCGCTTTTATATCACCTTTCAACTCGAATTAGCAAAAGCAATGTCTCCTTGCATACTATGGATTCCAAACATTCATGATCTGTCTCTGGATGCGTCGAATTACTTATCCCTCGGTCTATTAGTGAACCATCTCTCCAGGGATTGTGAAAGATCCTCCAATAGCAATATTCTTGTTATTGCGTCGACTCATATTCCCAAAAAAGTGGATCCCGGTCTAATAGCTGCGAATAAATTCAATACGTGCATTAAGATACGAAGGCTTCTTATTCCACAACAACGAAAGCACTTTTTCACTCTTTCATATACTCGGGGATTTCCTTTGGAAAAGAAAATCTTCCATACGAATGCTAGTGGATTCGGGTCCATAACCATGGGTTCCGATGTACGAGATCTTGTATCACTTACCAATGAGGCCCTATCAATTAGTATTACACAGAAGAAATCCATTATAGACACTAATACAATTCGATCCGCTCTTCATAGAAAAACTTGGGATTTGCGATCCCAGGTAAGCTCGGTTCAGGATCATGAGATCCTTTTCTATCAGATAGGAAGGGCTGTTGCACAAACAGTACTTCTAAGTAATTGCCCCATAGATCCTATATCTATCTATATGAAGAAATCATCTATGGAAGGGGATTCTTATGTGTACAAATTGTACTTCGAGCTTGGAACGAGCATGAAGAGATTAACGATACTTCTTTATCTTTTGAGTTGTTCTGCCGGATCGGTCGCTCAAGATCTTTGGTCTCCACCCGGACCCGATGAAAAAAATTGGGTCACTTCTTATGGATTCCTTGAGAATGATTCTGATCTAGTTCGTGGCCTATTAGAAGTAGAAGGCGCTCTCTTGGGATCCTCACGGACAGAAAAAGATTGCAGTCAGTTTGATAATGATCGAGTGGCATTGCTTCTTCGGCACGAACCAAGGAGTCCCT